GAATTCGTTTTCTATCATTTTACCCCTCTTTATTCTTTTTTTTTTGAAATCAAGTCAAAAAATGTTCGAGTTAGAAAGTATGAACTACCCCTTGATTGCTGCAAGACCTCATAAAAAGAGTTTCCCTTGTACTACGAAGGGAAAGGATGAAAGCGAGACGATATGCTAATTCCTCATCTGCAAATCAGCCCTTCCCGTAAGTTATTTTCTCAACGAATACGAATAAGGAATTGTAGGAGTGATATCTTGATCTAATTTGAAAAAGCAAACGACAAATCCAAGGCAATAAAATAGGAAAAATACATACTTTTCCTATTTCTAAGATTTCAAGATTTAAACAAAAGGATTCGCGAATAAAAGTGCTAATGCTACAACCAATCCATAAATCGTTAAAGCTTCCATAAAAGCTAGACTAAGCAATAAAGTACCTCGTATTTTTCCCTCTGCCTCGGGCTGTCTTGCGATACCCTCTACGGCTTGACCCGCAGCAGTCCCTTGACCAACTCCAGGTCCAATAGAAGCAAGCCCTACGGCCAATCCAGCAGCAATAACGGAAGCAGCAGAAATCAGTGGATTCATGATAAGTTCCTCGTACCAACAAAAAGAAATGGTTAATGATACAATCAACCAATGAATTATGACTTAATTATTCCATCGATAGGATTCATCCAGTCAAAGTAACTAAGAACTTCGAATTTAAGTAAGAATATTATATATTCAGAATCAGAACTACTCCGATATCTCTTTTTTCGTTTCTATACACAGAGTCTTTGTGAATCCATAGAACTTTCGTTCTTCCATTTCTTGGTTCCGAACTGTTATTTCAATTCTTCCATCTTTTCTTGATTTCATCTCTTTATTCATCCAATTCACAGCCACAAGAATACGAAAGGACTTCCATTGAAACCCACACACAACAGTAGGGCAAATGAAATAGATCTTTAGTTCATATAGAACCAGCCAATACCTAATATCACATATACATGTCTTTCTTCCATAACGTAAACCATTAGATTCAATCAGATTCGAGAATCAATCCATTTTTTTTAGGAATCCCGTTTTTTGTAAATTCTTTTCTCCTTTCCGTTTTCTTTATCATTATTCCAGCCGAATAGAATTAAATAGACAAATTAAATTGATTAGGGCGAATTATTGCATAGAAATATCATTATTTAATTGATCGAAATTCATGCAATTTTTATTTATTATTTCTTTTTTGGTCAATTGTTGAATAAAATCTACTGTAAAGTAGAATTGTTTCTCCTCTTTTTTATTTAATCACACGTCGTAAACATATATCTTATTCAAATTATGATTTGAATAAGAAGATTGGCTGATCAATAGAAAAGTAAATCTTCGTCACGGAAAGGTAGGATATTAAGCGGACGAAAGAAAAATTTTCGTTTAGGAAAAAGATCTTTTGGATCTCTTTCCTTTTTTCTTTTTACAACTCTCTAATGTTCCTACTTTTTTCTTTTTCCATCATATATAAATATAAAGCATATATAAAGTCTTGTAGATCTCTCTTCCTTAAGGAAATCATCGTGAACCACACATACATTGCTTTGTACTAAGTGAAAAAAGACTATTTCAATGATGACCCTCCATGGATTCACCTATATAAGCCGCAGCTAAAGTTGCAAAAATAAGAGCTTGAATACCACTTGTAAATAATCCAAGGAACATAACAGGGATAGGAATCACTGAAGGTACTAAAGAAACAAGAACAACAACTACTAATTCATCCGCTAAGATATTCCCGAAAAGTCGAAAACTAAGTGACAAGGGCTTTGTGAAATCTTCTAGGATGTTAATGGGTAAAAGGATTGGGGTTGGTTGAATATATTTCCCGAAATAACTTAATCCCTTTTTGCTAAGACCCGCATAAAAATACGCCACTGACGTGAGTAAAGCCAAAGCAACAGTAGTATTTATATCATTCGTGGGTGCGGCTAACTCTCCATGAGGTAATTCTATGATTTTCCAAGGTAAAAGAGCTCCTGACCAATTAGAAACAAAAATAAATAGAAAGAGAGTTCCAATAAAAGGAACCCAAGGGCCATATTCTTCTCCAATTTGAGTTTTACTCACATCTCGAATGAATTCAAGAACATATTCGAAAAAATTCTGACTCCCAGTCGGAATGATTTGTGGGTCCCGAACAGCTATAGTAGCTGAACCCAATAAGATAGCAATTACAACCCAAGAAGTAATAAGTACTTGGCCGTGGACTTGGAAACCCCCTATTTGCCAATAGAAATGTTGGCCTACTTCCACACCGGATATATCGTATAGTGTGTTGATGGAACATGATAGCACATTCATATTGTCCTCTGGAAAAAAATGGAACTTTAAAGAAAATTATTTTGATTCAACCATCTCTTTGTCTACTTGAATCGGATCTTTTGAATATCAATTAATAGTAATATTTTGAATACTAACAAATTACATAATATCTTCAGTTCTTTTTATCCATTTTTCAAAATAAATAAGAAACAATAACCGATTCTATCGGATTTTCGAAGTAAAAGTTATTTATCTTATTATTAATCAAGGATTTCTTATATAGCTAGAACGGCCCTCACAAATAGCGAATACTAATTTGTTAAGAATTAAGCGGATTGAAGATATAGCGTCATCATTCGCTGGAATCGAAATATCCGCAAGATCAGGGTCACAATTTGTATCGATTAAACAAATTGTTGGAATTCCCAGAGTGAGACACTCTCGCAGAGCTGTATATTCTTCATGCTGATCAACGATAATTACAATATCGGGTAACCCTGCCATATATTTAATCCCGCCCAGATATGTTTGCAAGCGAGATAATTGTCTTTTCACCACAGCCGCATCTCTTTTCGGCAAACGGTTGAGTCTTCCCGTTTTTTGTTCCATTCTTAAGTCCCTGAACCTATGAAGTCTCGTTTCTGTAGTCGACCAATTTGTTAACATCCCGCCGAGCCATTTTTTATTAACACAATGACACCGGGCCCTTATCGCAGCCCGTGCTACTGAATCAGCTGCCTTATTTTTGGTACCAACAATCAAGAATTGTTTTCCTCTGCTTGCTGCATCAAAAACCAAATCGCAGGCTTCGGATAAAAAACGAGCAGTTCTAGTAAGATTTGTAATATGAATACCTTTACGCCTTGCAGAGATATAAGGTGCCATTTTAGGATTCCATTTCCTAGTACCATGGCCAAAATGAACTCCTGCCTCCAACATCTCTTCCAGGTTAATGTTCCAATATCTTCTTGTCATTTCTCCCCACACCCCCCCTTTTTCAAAAAAAAGAGACGAGGAACCTTGAACTGAAATAAATAATTGTTCCGACGGAACCTTCTCTTCTACCGTAGATTGGCCGTAGATAGACGCCCAAGCCATTAGTCTTTTCTATTGCTTACTATTTTGATTACCAAATCAAATGACTGCACCAAATACGGATAGTCAAAAAGAGGAATCCACTTTTAAAAATCATTAAATCCTATAAATGATTGTTCCGCTCTATCATGGAAGTTCTTTGAAAGAAAGGAAGAAAATAATTTTCTGTGGTGAAACAAAATATCTCTCATTTCCCTCTCGAATAGATTTTTTTTTATTTCCAAAGGGCTCTTGTTATATTGTTTTGAAGGAGGCAGTAATCTTTTCAATCCGGTACCAACAGGTACCATACCCCCCAAAACAACGTTCTCTTTCAGGCCCTTCAACCAATCGACTCGACCCCTGAGAGCTGCTTTTGCTAAGACTCGAGCGGTTTCTTGGAAACTCGCTTCAGATAGAAAACTTTGAGTATTGAGAGATGTTCTTGTTATTCCCAATAAGAGGGCTCGGTAACAAACCGCTTCTTCTAACGCGCGTCCCATTCGTTCCGCCCGCAACAATCCAATTAGTTCTCCGGGTGAAAAAACATTAGACATTCCATCTTCTGAAACCAACACCTTTGATGTTATTTGACGTACAATAATTTCTATATGCCTATTATGAATCTGCACCCCCTGGGATCGATAAACTTTTTGGATCTTATTAACCAAAGAGATACGACTTTGCACTATAGTTAGCTCAGCACCAATCAAGAATGCCCACGGCATTCCAAGAATTCTTGTTATACGGTCGTTCCAACCCCCAACCCTCTTTTCTAGATTCATTGATATTGAATCAACCGAACGCACCTCTAAGACCTGTTCTACTTTTGGAAGCCCCTGGGTTATATCACCAGATCTCGATTTTTCATATATAAATGTAATTAAAGTATCTCCTTGGTACAGAATTTCCCCATAATGACCATGAACAGTTGCTCCTGGAGTGGCCAAATAAGGCTTAGCTGACCGTATTACTACAGAGTCAACTTGAACAAGTATAACTTGACCCGATTTTAGGTGTGGTGCATTTTTGACTATACATATATTTTCACAAATAAACTGCCCAAGACTCATTATTGTAGATGTTTCTTGACAATAATTGAGATGAAGAAAATCCCAATTCAAATTGAAAATAATGTTACTGCGTGGATCGGGGTTATAAATTTTCTCATTTTCATCCAAATATTTAATTACTTGAAAAGTCTGTTTTAAACTCGCAAGTTCCAAATAGTTATTTACCAAGATCTGATTATCAGTTATTAAATGGTAAAATGAATAAACATTTGCAAGTAGAAAGGCTGTTCCTAAAGGCCCCAGGGAATTCTTAATTGGAATTCGAGGATCTTCTGTAATTTGAATTGATTCTTTTATCACATTATGATATTTTCCATCATTGAATGGACCCATTCGAAAACAATTGGATGATGACAAAATTATCAACGATTGAAATCCCGTATTTCTATTCAACAACGTATGAATAGTTCTTTGATTTTGATGATTTTGATTAAGGGGTTGTTGAATTCTTGCCTTGGAATAAATAGAAGAAAAGGGATTGATATTGGTGCAATCTGATCCATTAGCAGAGAGCAACCCTGAGCCCGATGGATCATTCCTTTTTCCGATATATGAAATAGTGGATTT